AACTTTATTTGTCTTTACATTTTATCCAAGGATAAAAAACTATGTAGTATAACACTATACAGACAGCAATAAAAAAATTACAGTCTTCTTTTTTTGTTTAAGAAAAAATCAGCAATTCTATAAGGTTGAATAAAAATTTCCATCAAAACTCCTTTGATATAATTGCTATGCTTAGTGTGTGACTCGTTAGTTTAGGATTCGATTAGACCAAGAAAAAATAAAAAAGAACTTACCTATAAGAGCAACTAATAACTATAGCATTAATAAATAACCTAAGCAACTCATTGCTTCACATTATCTGGATCCAAAAAAAATAAGTCAAGATATGATAGACTGATCATATAATTGTAGCAACTGAATTTTTTTTACAAAAAAAAGAATAACGAAATATTATTATAAGTTATCAAAGGTAATCGAAAAGTATGCGGATAAATGGAAGGATGAAAGAAAGAGAGAAAAAATTTAAATATTAATGATCTATTATTCCAATTTGGAAAGTCTATGAGGTCACTGTAATAAAAACAATGTAATAAAGCATGAATACAGATTCATTCATAATAATTAAATAAATCTGTTCGTTCTGAAAACAAAAAATTAAGAGCCTTGAGCCAATAAAAACTGAGAAAATTGACTCAAAAATAAATTAAAAAATGAAATTAAAAATTTCAGGTAAGAGCTCCATTGTAGAATTCGGGCCTAATGATTAATCAAGAGGCGATGGGAACGACGGAACCCATGAATATATAGGACTCAATTGAAAAATAAATCTTAGTAATTCATTGGACAGGATGGCGGAATAAACCATAAACTTTATTATCTATTCTGATTTTTATTCTGAGACCTCGTGGGATAAACATCAAACTTAAATAGATATTGAAAGAGTAAATATTCGCCGGCGAATATATATATATTTTTTTTTTTCAAATAAAAAAAGTAATAAAAAGATAAAAGAAAATAAAGATTTGGTTAAAATATTATATTCTAACTATAACAAAAACGACATTCGAGATAATGATATTACGTTATTTTTAAATAAATATAAATAGAATTCATCTTGGATTCCATTTTGAAAAAGACATACACAAATTTATAAGAGATCAGATGAAATTTCAAAAAAAAAAAGACCATGATTAATAGGATTAATCATTAACTACATCTATATCTTAATACAAGCTTTTTTAGTACTTTTATTCGCGAGGAGCTGGATGAGAAGAAACTCTCACGTTCAGTTCTGTAGTAGAGATGGAATTTCTAATTTAGAAAAAACCCATCAACTATAACCCAAAAAGAACCAGATTTCGTAAACAACATCGAGGAAGACTAAAAGGAATATCTTCTCGTGGGAATCGTATTTGTTTTGGCAGATATGCTCTTCAAACACTTGAACCCGCTTGGATCACATCTAGACAAATAGAAGCGGGGCGACGAGCAATGTCAAGAAATGTACGACGTGGGGGAAAAATTTGGGTACGTATATTTCCAGACAAACCAGTTACAGTAAGACCGGCGGAAACGCGTATGGGTTCTGGGAAAGGATCCCCAGAGTATTGGGTAGCTGTGGTTAAACCAGGTAAAATTCTTTATGAAATGGGTGGTGTACCCGAAAATATAGCCAGAAAAGCTATTTCAATAGCGGCATCAAAAATGCCTATAAAAACCCAATTCATTATTTCTGAATAGGAATATAGAATGAAAAAGCTAAATAACATTTAAGGATAAAAAGATTATCGGTTTTATTTTTTTGACAAACAATATTTTTTTACTTCGTCCTTTGTATTAAAAGAAGAGATACAAAAAAAATGATATGATTCAACCACAAACCTATTTGAATGTAGCAGACAACAGCGGGGCTCGAGAATTGATGTGTATTCGAATAATAGGAGCTAGTAATCGCCGATATGCTCATATTGGTGACGTTATTGTTGCTGTAATCAAGGAAGCAATACCGAATACTCCTCTAGAAAGATCAGAAGTAATCAGAGCAGTAATTGTACGTACTTGTAAAGAACTCAAACGTAACAATGGGACGATAATACGATATGATGACAACGCCGCAGTTGTCATTGATCAAGAAGGGAATCCAAAAGGAACTCGAGTTTTTGGGGCGATCCCACGGGAATTGAGACAATTAAACTTTACTAAAATAGTTTCATTAGCTCCTGAGGTCTTATAAGACCTAAATATCGATAGTTAGCATAGGATTAAAAAAATGGTATTGAAATAAAATTAATTAATCGATTGTGTATCACGCATATACCCTTAATAATAAAATATTAATAATTTAATTCATATATTAATATATAATTCGTCTATATCTATATATAAAATATATAAAATATAAATAAAAGAAAAAGAACATGTTGATTATATCAAAATTATAGAACAATAAGGAATTTTAACTTATCATGGGGAAAGACACTATTGCTGATATAATAACCTCTATACGAAATGCTGACATGAATAGAAAAGGAACAGTTCGGATAGGGTCGACTAACATCACCGAAAGCATTGTTAAAATACTTTTACGGGAGGGTTTTATCGAAAACGTAAGGAAACATCGTGAAAACAATCAATATTTTTTGATTTTAACCCTAAAACATATACGAAATAAGAAAGAATCCTATAAAACTATTTTAAATTTAAAGAGAATAAGTCGACCGGGTCTACGAATCTATTCTAACTCTCAACGAATTCCACGAATTTTAGGCGGAATAGGAATTGTAATCCTTTCGACTTCTCAAGGTATAATGACAGACCGAGAAGCTAGACTAAAAAGAATCGGCGGAGAAATTTTGTGTTATATATGGTAATCCTTCTAATATAAAAATTAGATATCCGGAATTTACCATTTGTGAAAAAAGGGGGTTGTGTAATACCACCCCTGCTAAAAATAAAAATTTTAGCAAGTTCTTAGGTATAAGTTAATCAGGGGACAGCCGCTTTCTAGACTCCATAACAAGGGTTTAAAAGAGTAAGTGGTTTTTTCAATTTCACATTCCTTTCACGAAGATAAATTAAAGATTCAAAAATATCAAGAAACCTTTTTTCGTCCAACAAAACAATAAGTATATTCACAGAATTAAGGAATAATAACTATGAAAATAAGGGCTTCCGTTCGTAAAATTTGTGAAAAGTGTCGACTAATCCGTAGGAGGGGACGAATTATAGTAATTTGTTCCAACCCGAGGCATAAACAAAGACAAGGATAATCTTACTAAAGGAAATAAAATAAAGGAAAGGGCACTTCCAAGGAGCTGGCAAAAAAAGTCCGTTTTGACATGAAATGGATATATCCATATATTTATTGTGAAATGAAAAAATATGGCAAAACCTATATTAAGAATTGGTTCACGTAAAAATACACGTAGTGGTTCACGTAAAAATGTACGTAGAATACCAAAGGGAGTTATTCATGTTCAAGCAAGTTTCAACAATACCATTGTGACCGTTACAGATATACGGGGCCGGGTTATTTCTTGGTCCTCAGCGGGTACTTGTGGATTCAGGGGTACAAGAAGAGGAACACCTTTTGCTGCTCAAACCGCAGCAGGAAATGCTATTCGAGCAGTAGTGGATCAAGGTATGCAACGAGCTGAGGTAAGGATAAAAGGCCCTGGACTGGGAAGAGATGCAGCATTACGAGCTATTCGTAGAAGCGGTATACTTTTAAGTTTCGTACGAGATGTAACCCCTATGCCACATAATGGTTGTAGACCCCCTAAAAAAAGACGTGTATAGAACTAAATAAAAGCTGAAAGGGTTTCAAGAGAAATAAACGATTCAATGATCTGATCAAATAAAATTACTATGGTTCGAGAGAAAGTCAAAGTATCTACTCGGACACTACAGTGGAAGTGTGTTGAATCAAGAAGAGACAGTAAGCGTCTTTATTATGGACGCTTTATTCTGTCTCCACTTATGAAAGGTCAAGCCGACACAATAGGCATTGCGATGCGAAGAGCTTTACTTGGCGAAATAGAAGGAACATGTATTACACGTGCAAAATCTGAGAACATACCACATGACTATTCTAACATAGTAGGTATTCAAGAATCAGTACATGAAATTTTAATGAATTTGAACGAGATTGTATTAAGAAGTAATCTATACGGAACGCGCAACGCACTTATTTGTGTCAAAGGTCCCGGATATATAACTGCTCGAGACATAATTTTACCGCCCTCTGTGGAAATAGTTGATAATACACAGCATATAGCTACCTTAACGGAACCAATAGATTTGTGTATTGGATTAAAAATCGAGAGGAATCGCGGATATAGCCTAAAAATGTCAAATAACTTTGAAGACAGAAGTTATCCTATAGATGCAGTATTCATGCCTGTTCAAAACGCGAATCATAGTATTCATTCTTATGGGAATGGGAATGAAAAACAAGAGATTCTTTTTCTAGAAATATGGACAAATGGAAGTTTAACTCCTAAAGAAGCACTTCATGAAGCCTCCCGGAATTTGATTAATTTATTTATTCCTTTTCTACATGTAGAAGAAGAAACGTTCTATTTAGAGAACAATCAACATCAAGTTACTTTACCCCTTTTTCCTTTTCATAATAGATTAGTTAACCTAAGAAAAAAAAAAAAAGAACTAGCATTTCAATATATTTTTATTGACCAATTAGAATTGCCTCCCAGAATCTATAATTGTCTCAAAAAGTCCAATATACATACATTATTGGACCTTTTGAATAACAGTCAAGAAGACCTTAAAAAAATTGAACATTTTCACATAGAAGATCTAAAAAAGATATTAGACATTCTAGAAAAAGAATAGAAAAAGCATTAAAAAAAATTACTAAAAAGTAAATTAAAGTAAATTTGAAATTGAAATGGATTTTAAACCTGCAACGTAATTTCTATATTCCAGTCGAACCCAATTTAATTAATTAAATTAATTAGATATGTATCTAGGGAGAATTCATTTTGAAATGACTACTCCCTAGATACCCACGTCTTTTATTTTACAATTGAATATATTTAATT